AGCAGGTGAATCCGCCATTTCAGCTACTACAATAGTGTATTCCATGGCCCCCTCTTCATGGAAAGTAGTTACTACTTGAGCCACGGAGGATGCTCTTTGACCGATAGCTACATAAACACATATTACATCTTGCCCTTTTTGATTGAGAATTGTATCTGTGGCTACTGCTGTTTTGCCAGTCTGTCTGTCCCCAATAATTAACTCTCGCTGACCGCGCCCTATGGGGATCATCGAATCGATAGCAATAAGCCCTGTTTGAAGGGGTTCATATACAGAACGCCTGGAAATTATACCCGGAGCAGGAGATTCAATTAAGCGAGATTCCGAAGCTACAATTTCGCCTCTCCCATCAATAGGTTTAGCCAGAGCATTTATAACACGACCCAAGTAAGCCTCGCTCACGGGTATCTGAGCAATTCTTCCTGTTGCTTTTACAAAACTTCCCTCTTGTATCATCAACCCATCGCCCATTAATACAATCCCAACATTTTTGGATTCCAAATTCAGAGCAATACCCCTAGTCCCTTCTGCAAATTCGACTAATTCACCTGACATTATTCCACCAAGACCTATAATACGAGCAATCCCATCCCCCACTTGAATTACGCGACCGATATTCTCAATCCCTACTTTCCTATTATATTGTTCAATACGTTCGCGGAGAATTTTATGAATTTCGTCGACTCGAAGGGTTGCCATTAGTGTTTCTTGACTCTTTTTTTCGGAAGCAAGGGGAAAAATAATGCCTAAATTCTAAACGAAAGTAGAAGTTCAAGGCCTAATTAATTTAATTATTTCTTCGATTCTATGGCCCCGAGAATGCCAATATTAGCACGAATCGTACGGAAATGTAACTCGGTATTCAAACAACTATTCAGAGTTCCTAGAGCTCCTTGTACGGCCTGTTGGAAAACCCGTTGTCGGACCTGATTCATCGCCCTTTGTTTTTCAAAATAAAGGATTTCGTTTTTAGACTTTTCTAATTGTTCCAAACTAATAGAAGTAGCATTAATCAAATTTGCTTTTTCTCGTTCTATCTCAGAATATCCATTCATTCGATACTCATCTGCTTCTAGTTCGACTTTCTGTAATCGAACCCGAGCTTTTTCGAGCTGCTCAATGGTCCCTCTACGCAATTCTTCCGAATTTCGAATAGTACTCAAGATTCTCTGTTTTCGATTATCTAATAAATCTTTTAATGAAAGTAGATTATCTTGCTATTAAGTTTACAATTTTTATGATCTCTTCCCGAACCAAACATGAATCTTTCGATTCATTTGGCTCTCACGCTCCTTTTTTTTCTTTTTTTGCTATAGCTATTTCCATATCTTTTTTTTTTATTTTATGTAATGAGCCTATCCTCTATCTTCTCTTTTCTGTTTATATTTCAATATACCGAAACCCATATTAAGAATATAAGACTAGATAAATATTAAGAGGACTCTTCCGCCTAGATAAAAATCTATCATGGTCAGCAAAGTTGTTTCTTTATTTGTATTTGCCCTTTAGTTAATAATTTCAATTTCATTAAGAAAAACTAACTAAATAAATGGAAAATGAAAATTGATAGAATTCTTTTTTTTCTTCAAATCCAAAAAATTTCTCTTTTTTTTTATACATAGGTCGTCGATTCGGCATTGGATAAAAAAGGGCAGGGTGCCCTTCTAGTAAATAGTTCAAACCATTTTATCGATATGAGTGTTTTATATCAGATAAATTCTACATTAGCTATTTCCCGTTTAAAGCATTTCGGTACTAATACTAATATAGTTGTAGAAAGAGTACCCCTTTTTGCCTGGACTTCAAGCAGTTTAGCTTTAACCGTGTTAATGGTCTCACATTATTGGTCTATAGAGAATCAAAGTTGATTTACCAATGAGTCGCGAAATGCTATGGTTCTTCCATATGATTTCTGAATTTATTCAGAAGTAATTCGTCGAGATCGTGCACCTTTTTCTTATTTATCCAAAAAATACTAAAAAATATTTTAAAGTGCAGCCGGATAGATCCAATCTATTCTTGAAATAGACAACTCGCACACACTCCCTTTCCAAAAAAAATCAATACACCAACCACTACAGTTAGATTTATTAGATTTGTTGCTAAAATATCGGTATTAAGCCCGAAACTCCCAGCGGATGGCCAGTGAGCTAAAAAAACGAAAGAATGGGTTACATTTTTCATATGCTCTCCTCTTATAGATAGGACGAACAAAGAGCAAAGTTTTTCGATCACTTACTTCGCTCGCCCTTTTTTGATCGGTTTTTTTAATGTAATTTTTTTTAATGCAAATAGATTCAATCTAATAATTTCTTTTAGATTAAGTCTTAGGTCTCGTTTGACCTGTGAAAGACTCCTTTGTTGAAATGTTCCAAAAATTCCTAAAATAAAAGGAAAAAGACTTTCCACTGTCCTAAACTAAGGACGGGAAGGAAGAAGGCGAGCATATCCTCTAAATTGATCATCCTCAAATCAGCCCTTCCTGGGGTGGGGTATTGTCTGTCCCGATAAATAGGTAATTCCAGGAGTAATAAATAGGAGTAAAGTATTGATATAATTGGAATTGCAGAAGCAAATACCAATTTACTAAAAAAAGAAAAAAGTATCTAATCTAAAGGACTCATTTTCTTTTTTAGGATTAAACAAAAGGGTTCGCAAATAAAAGCGCTAGTGCCACAACTAGTCCATAAATTGTTAAAGCTTCCATAAAAGCTAGACTAAGCAATAAAGTACCTCGTATTTTACCTTCTGCTTCTGGCTGTCTCGCAATACCTTCTACAGCTTGTCCTGCAGCAGTACCTTGACCAACTCCAGGCCCAATAGAAGCAAGCCCTACGGCCAATCCAGCAGCAATAACGGAAGCAGCAGCAATTAGTGGATTCATGGTGAGTTCCTCGTGTCAAAAAAAAAAGAAATGGTTAAGGATACAATCAACCAAGAAATTCTTACTTCTAAGCTCTATTGGGGAGAAGTAACTAAAAAGTACAAATTGAAATGATAATCTGAATTGTCCGAACTACTTCGAGATCTCATTTTTAGTTTCTAATCATTAGAGGTTTGTGTAAATCCATATGATTCTCATTATTCTATTTCTCTTTCTTTCCAACCAACCACTCTTTCATTCCATTCTTCTTTCTTTACTCTTCGATATCCTTGAGTTCCTATTTTTTCCCCTATCATCTAATCCATAATAAAATAATCCATAATAAAAGACGAAATAGAGGAAGAACCCCTATTGAAATCGACCTAATCCAAATCCAATAGGAATTAAATCAAGATATACAATTGATAACAATATGCTGCATAGAACTGGATATGGAATCCAATTCCATATAGAGGGAATTCGATATATCGGATTAGATAATGAATCTAACTTAGGAATATATAATATCCCATATACATTTGTTTCTTCTATTTTGCGTATTTTCTCATTTTCTATTGATGAATCGGATTCTAAAATCATTCCTTAAAAACCCGCACAAAAGATGACTGGACTTATAGACATTAAGGATATAGATCTAGCCTGACTCCGCCCCCCTTAATGCATATATACTTTGACAATTCCGTAATATAGTCTATTCTCTCTCCTACAACTCTAGGTTGTATATTCATACGCATTTCTAACTATTTAGTTTTCCAACCAAGCGGATTATCTGGAACCATGCATGAATTGAGCTAAGCTAAAAAAAAAGACTATTTTGAAAACTAGTCAATTCAATGATGACCTTCCATGGATTCACCTATATAGGCTGCGGCTAACGTTGCAAAAATAAGAGCTTGAATACCGCTTGTAAATAATCCAAGAAACATGACCGGTATAGGGACTACTAAGGGGACTAAAGAAACAAGAACAACAACGACTAATTCATCCGCCAATATATTCCCGAAAAGTCGAAAACTAAGCGATAATGGTTTTGTGAAATCTTCTAGGATGTTAATTGGTAAAAGAATTGGAGTTGGTTTAATATATTTCTCGAAATAACTCAATCCTTTTTTGCTAAGACCCGCATAAAAATATGCCGCTGATGTGAGTAAAGCTAAAGCAACAGTAGTATTTATATCATTCGTGGGTGCTGCTAATTCCCCATGGGGTAACTGTATAATTTTCCAAGGTAAAAGAGCACCCGACCAATTCGAAACAAAAATAAAAAGGAACATAGTTCCAATAAAGGGAACCCAGGGACCATATTCTTCTCCAATCTGAGTTTTGCTCAAGTCTCGAATAAACTCAAGCACATATTCGAAGAAATTCTGACCGTCGGTCGGGATGGTTTGTGGATTCCGAACAGCTATGATAACTGAACCTAGCAAGATAGTAATTACGACCCAAGAAGTGATGAGTACTTGGGCATGAATTTGGAAACCTCCTATTTGCCAATAGAAGTGTTGGCCTACTTCTACACCCGATATATCATATAACCCCTTGAGTGTTTTAACGGAACATGGTATAATATTCATATTGTCCTCTGATAAAAATTGAACTTCAAAAAAGGAATTCTTTTGATTCAACCATCTCTTTCTCAACTCAGCAACTTGAAGTATTAATCTTATATTTAGGATACCAAGAAATCACATCAGATGATAATATATATCAATACCCTCTAATATATATCAATATTCCCCTTCTTTTATCTATGCAAAATATGCAAAACAAAAAAGAATAGTAAGTGATCCCATAAATCTACGCAGTTACCCAAGAATGAACTATTCTTCTTAATCAACGATTTCTTATATAGAGAGAACGGCCCTCACAAATTGCAAATACTAATTTGTTAAGAATCAATCGAATTGAAGTCATAGTGTCATCGTTGGCTGGAATCGATATATTTGCGAGATCTGGGTCACAATTTGTATCGACTAAAGAAATAGTAGGAATCCCCAAAATGGCACATTCCCGAAGAGCTATATACTCTTTTTGCTGATCAAGGACGATCACAATGTCCGGCAACCTCGTCATATATTTGATCCCGCCGAGATATCTTTGCAAGGTAGATAATTTTCTCTTCAAGATTGCCACATCTCTTTTTGGGAGATGGTGGAATTTTCCCATCTTTTCTTCTGCTCTTAAGTCTCTAAATTGAGAAAGTCTAGTTTTCGTAATCGACCAATTCGTTAACATACCACTGAACCACTTTTTATTAACATAATGACAACGAGCCCTTATTGCAGCTGATGCTACTAAATCCGCTGCTCTTTTTTTGGTACCAACAATTAAGAAGCTTTTTCCCTGACTTGCTGCATCAAAAACTAAATCACAAGCTTCTGATAAAAAACGAGCCGTTCTAGCGAGATTTGTAATATGAGTACCTTTACGCTTTGCCGAGATGTAAGGGGCCATTTTAGGATTCCATTTCTTAATACCATGACCAAAATGAACTCCCGCTTCTATCATCTCTTTCAAATTGATGTTCCAATATCTTCTTGTCATTTTTTCCACACTTCCTTTTGATTTTTTCTTTTTTTTTTCATCCTACCATTCCATTACGGAATTTATTTCTTTTTTTTTTGAAAATTAAGAAAGAGCCGAAATAGCTTGAAATAAATAATAATTGTTCCGATGTAACCTTCCACTGAGAATTGGCCATTGATACATGGTATAAACGTAACCTTAATGAATTAACTGACTTCTTTTACTTATTAAAATAAAATGAATAAAATGAATAAAAATAAAATAAAAATCTAAAATCTGACCTGTTAGTGTTCTAAGGTCAAAAGTCTAGTTTAAATAAAAAAATCTGCTTTATGTATCCTTAAATCGTATAAATGGGGGTAAATGGGGGTTCTGATGTCTCATAGAAATTGTTTGTTACATCAGAATCAGAAGAAACTAATTCTGTATGGAGAAACAAAATATCTCTCATTTCCGACGCGAATAGATTTTTTTTTTGAATTTCGAAATAAAGGTTCTTGTCTTGTGGGGAATGATGCACAAATTTTTGGAATCCGGTACCAACAGGTATAATCCCCCCCAGAACTACGTTTTCTTTCAGGCCTTTCAACCAATCAATACGACCTCGTAGGGCAGCTTTTGCTAAAACTCGAGCAGTTTCTTGAAAACTTGCTTCAGATATGAAACTTTGGGTATTCAGGGAAGCCCTTGTTATTCCCAATAAGATTGCCCGATAATAGACCGATTCATCCAAAGCTCGTCCTGCTCGTTCTGCTCGTAATAGTCCGATTAATTCCCCAGGTGAAAAAACATTAGACATTCCATCTTCGGAAACCCGCACTTTTGATGTTACTTGGCGTATAATAATCTCTATATGTCTATTATGGATCTGTACCCCTTGGGATCGATAAACCTTTTGGATCTTATTAACCAAAGAGATACGACTTTGGGCTATGGTTAGCTCAGCTCCAATCAAGAATCCCCAGGGGACCCCAAGAATTCTTGGTATACGCTCATTCCAATCCTCAATTCTCCTTTCGAGATTCGGCGATAGTGAATCAATTGAACGCGCTTCAAAGATTTGTTCTACTTTTGGAAGACCTTGCGTTATGTCACTAGATCTCGATTTTTCATATATAAACGTAACTAACCTATCTCCTTTGTAAAGGATTTCTCCATAATGACCATGAACAGTTGCTCCTGTAGTGGCCAAATAAGGCTTAGCTGCTCTTATAACAAAGGAATCAATATTAACAATGAAAATTTGACCAGATTTTTTTATGTGCGATTTAAATAGACATACATTTTCGCAAATAAATTGTCCAAGGTGAATTATTGCCGATGTCTCCTCCCAAGAATCATGATGGAGAAAGTGCCAATTCAAATGGAATGGATCCAACATGATGTTACTATCGAAATTCGAAATCCTTTGATTTTCATCTATTAAAGAGTATTTAAGCCCTTGAAGTACTTGGAGGGTTTGTTTCAAATTGTCAAGGAACAAATATTTTTTTAACAGGATCTGATTATGCGTTAGTAAATAGTAAGATGAAGAAAAATTCGATATACTAGGTACAATAGCGGCTAAGGGCCCAAAAATATCTCGAATAGGAATTCTAGGATTCGATTCTTTTACCGCATTGGGATATTTCGAATTCTTGAATAAACCAATTCGAGAACAGTTGGATGCCGACAAAATCATCAAAGATTGGTATTCTTTATTTCGATTCAACAAGGTGCCAATAGCTTCTTGATGTTGGCTAAGTGATTGAATCTTCGCCTTGGAATAAAAGGAATTGGTGCGATCTAACCTATTATTGGGAATCGGTCCTGCACTTGTCCTATCATACCTTCTTCGTGTATACGAAATAGTGGACTTGACTAACTCAATTCTTAGGAAATCGCGAATCAGATCATTTGCTCTTACCTCAACAAGGGAAGCACGAGCCTCCTCTTTTTCTTCTTGTTCCCAATTCACTACTAAGCAAGTTCGAACAAATTGACTATTCGTATGATAAATTCTTTGAGTTAACTTGCTATTTTCATGAGAAATAAAATTGACAAGTCGAAGTTGGAAATTATCCTCTTCTTGCAAGAGATCTTGCGGGAAAAGTGTTGCTAAATTTCTCCCTTCGTCCATTTCATATGCGACTGCAGGTCGAACCGAAACAAAATACTTTTCCTTGCTCTTGAGAATTTTTTTCCGTTGAACATAGACCCAATTTTTCCTTTTTTTTGATTCCTTAGAATCTTTCTTTTCTCTTTCTGGTGGTATCAAACTACCACCTAATATCTTATCCGCCTCTTCAGGAAAATGAATATCTCCGGAAAAGATTTTGAGTTCCGTATGGCTTTTTTTTCTCTTCACTCGGACCAATCCACCTAGTCGACTTCTTGTATTTTTTGTGAGTTGTGTATCCACTCCAATGATACTATTATCAAGTACCTTTAGGGATGAGGATCTCGGCAAGATATGCAGTTCTTGAAGAATGAAAAAAAACCGATCTAGTTCTTTTTGGTATTTTAGACTAAATTCTTTTGTTCCTCGATGCTCAATCAAACCCTCTTTTTTTAAGATGGAATCTTCCTCTGGGCTCCCGTATTCGTCCTCTGAGTCTTCTTCTGAGTCTTCCTCTAAAGTCCCATATTCGTCCTCTGAGCCTTCCTCCGGGCTCCCATATTCGTCCTCTGAGTCTTCCTCTAGAGTTCCATATTCGTCCTCTCGGGTTCTATATTCGTTCTCTGGGCTCCCATATTCGTCTTCTGAGTCTTTCTCTCCAGTCCTATATTCATCCTCTAGGATCCCATATTCGTCTTCTAGGGCTTCATATTCGTCCTCTAGGATCCCATATTCATCTTCTAGGGTTTCATATTCGTCCTCTCGAGTCCTATATTCGTCTTCTAGGGTTTCATATTCTTCCTCTCGGGTCCTATATTCGTTCTCTGGGCTCCCATATTCGTCCTCTGAGTCTTCCTCTCGAGTCCTATATTCGTCCTCTAGGGTCCTATATCTAAATTTAACAATTCCTGAACCCTTTTTATCTTTTCTGTATCGTGGATCGTCAAAATAAGCAAAAATAGTATTTCTACGTAAAACACCCATAAAGGGTATTTCAATCGAAATCCCCAAACAGGATATTAGTTCTTTCTCTTGTTCTTGATGATATTGTAATGGAATGACGAACCCATTTCTTCGCTTTTTCGCCAACAAATCCGAATTATCTTGAAGAATAGAAGGATAGACAAAATTCCAATGGCCATTGGACATGATTCGATCCGGCGTTGAATAATCAAGAATTTCCCTATCTTTTTTACCAAAAGTATCCAACAGTCTATGTCTTACTTGATCATTAGCCATTGAGAGGTCAAAGAGATATCTTCCGTCAACAGAAAAAGAATAAGTATTCATTTGATCTTGATCCTTGTGGAGCGAAAAAGACGCTATACTGGATCTGCACATACTTACTGACAATATCCATAAATGGCTTGTTTTTGGTAATCGACGAAGATTACCATATTGATATTCGGGCGCATGGTAAACATCAGTACTCCAGTGCATTTCCCCGTCTGATTCGGAATAAATATGCTTTTGTACTTTTTCTTTAAAATGCAAAGTGGACGTTCCGGCACGAATCTCCGCAATTACTTGTTCGGATTCTACATATTGATCATTTTGCACTAGAATCAAGCTTTTTGAGGGAATATTCACACTATATAGAATATCCTGACTCTGAATAGTTACATGCAAGTCTATATAACATAGAAAAGCAGGCTGCCCATGACGGGTACGTGTGGGGTGAACCAAATCTTCATTGAATTGGATTTTTCCATTCGAAGGGGATCGTACAAGGTCGGCAGTACCCCCTGTGAATACTCCGCCAGTATGAAAAGTTCTTAATGTTAGTTGAGTCCCTGGCTCCCCAATTGATTGACCTGCAATAATACCTACGGCTTCCCCCAATTCGACCAGATCGCCATGAGTGGGACTCCGACCATAACATAATTGACAGATCCAAGATGTGCTCCGGCAAGTAAAGGGGGTTCTAATATATATTGGTTGTGCTCGAAATGGTTGTGCTCGAAAGGCAGTTATGAATCGATTGACTAATCCAATTCCAATATCTTGATTTCGAGCGGCAATGCATCGTGAACCAATATATATATCGTCTGCTAATACACGACCAATTAGTGTTTGGACAAAAAGTTTTTCCGTCATCCCATTTTGAGGACTCAAAGAAATACCTCGGATAGTACCACAATCTCTTCTACGCACAATAATATGTTGAACTACTTCAACAAGTCTACGTGTAAGATATCCAGCATCTGCTGTTCGTACAGCAGTATCTACAACCCCTTTGCGGGCTCCGTAGCAGGAAATTATATATTCTGTCAAAGAAAGTCCCTCGCGTAAATTGCTTTGAATAGGTAAATCAATCATTTGTCCTTGAGGATCCGCCATTAATCCTCTCATACCTACTAATTGGTGTACCTGAGATGCATTTCCTCTGGCTCCTGAAAAAGACATTAGATAGACTGGATTAGAAGGATCCGTTATCCGAAAATTCGAATTCATTTCTTGTTTCAAATATTCACTTGTAGCATACCATATCTCAACGGATTGGCGTAATTTTTCTACCGCGTGTACAGCCCCATAATAATAGTGTTTCTCCAAAAGAAAACTCTGTTGTTCCGCGTCTTGCACTAACCATCCCTTAGATGGTATTGTTAAAAGATCCTCGATTCCTAATGAAATCGATGTAGTAGTGGCTTGATGAAAGCCCAGAGTCTTTATTTGATCCAGTATATGGGATGTATATCCCATTCCGAAATGATCTATTAATCTGCTAATAAGTCGTTTCATAGCAGTTCCGTCTATCTCTTTATTATGAAAGACCAGATTGGCCCGTTCCGCCATACATAAGTACCCCCTTTTTCGGCTGAGTAGGATTCGACAATTGCTGAGTAGGATTCGACAATGGGCCTGAGTCAGTGATTCGAAAATTTAATTAACTTCCTTTCCTTAATCTCAATCTGGATTCGCGCGGCAAAAATGATGATACTAGCGAAATCGGAATGCCCCCCGAAAGGGAGGGGCATCGCCGAATCTAACTTCCTTGTTTAGATAGTGTATGAATAGGCCTGACTAAATCCTTGTATGGCTTCCTCTATTTCTCTATAAAAAGAAATATGACCAAGAGTGCTTCGAATGTATATAGAACGGATTTCTTTTTTTCTATTTCCCACTATTAGATAGTGGGCATAAATCTCATGATAAGTCCCCAAAGATTCATATTGAACTTCAATCGGAACTTCTCTTGACCCAATGACGCGTTGATCTAGTTTCCATCGGAGCCACAAGGGACTGTCTAAACTGATTCGTTTCTGTCTATAAGCTCCCAGTGCATCATAGGAATTAGAAAAATGGGGTTCTTTATCTTTTGTATACTTATAATTATTATTATTGTAATTTACTTTTTGATTTGGATAGTTTCCGCAACTATTATATCTATTTGCACAAATACCCCGACGGTTTCCAATCGTTAATACATAAAGTCCGATAAGCATGTCTTGGGTCGGTACGCAAATAGGATCCCCAATAGCGGGAGATAGGAGATTCATATGAGAAAACATAAGTAAACGGGCTTCCGCCTGAGCTTCCAAGGATAAAGGTAGATGAACAGCCATTTGATCCCCATCAAAGTCCGCATTGAAACCCTTACACACTAATGGGTGTAAACAAATAGTACGCCCCTCCACTAAAGTAGGTTGGAAGGCCTGTATGCCTAATCTATGCAGGGTAGGTGCTCTATTCAACAGTACAGGATGTCCCCGCATAACTTCTTGAAGTATTTCCCATACAATGGGTTCCTTTTCCCAAATTTTCCTTTTAGCAATCCTGACATTAGAAGTAGCGCGTTTCGTGATTAAATCGCGAATTACAAATAGCTGAAAAAGCTTTATTGCTATCTCTAGAGGTAATCCACATTGATGTAATGAAAGCGAAGGACCCACAACAATGACAGAACGCCCCGAGTAATCGACCCGTTTTCCAAGCAGAGTCTCGCGAAACCTTCCCTCTTTACCTTCAATTACATCTGAAAGTGATTTGTATACTTTATTGTGACCATCCCTCGTTGGTTGCCCGCGGGACCCACTATCAAGAAGTGTATCCACGGCTTCTTGTACCAATTTTTCCTGGCACATTACTAAATCTGCTGGCGCTAATTCACTTCTTTTTAATAGATAGGCAAGGTTGTTGTTCCGACGAATAACTCTCTTATAAAGTTCATTAATATCCGAAGTCACTACTTTATCCCCAGACCTATAAACAATGGGTCTCAATTCGGGAGGAAGAACTGGTAATAAGCACAAAACCATCCATTCTGGTTCTACATTTGTTTGAATAAAATGTTTCGCCAATTGCATGCGTCTAATCAAAAAAACTTTTCTTATTCGTCTTTTTCTATCTTCCCATTCATCTCCACTATACCCCTCGTCTTCTAATTCCTTCCATTCGACCAAGGAATTCTCTATAATAATTCGCAAATCCAAATCTGCTAATTGTTCTCTAATAGCACCTGCTCCTGTCGCAATTTCCCGATTTCGAAATGTTGCAAAGCCTGGGGTAGAAAAAAAGGGAGAAATGCTGTGGTTACAGGATGCAATTTCATCTTCGAATAAACCTCGTAATCGTAAGAAAGTAGGTTTTTTAGCGCTGGGCCTAGCAAAAGAGAAATCGCCGTATACTAGGCCCTCCAATTTCTTAAGGGGTTTATCTAAAAGGTTCGCGATATAACTAGGAAGACCTTTCAAATACCACACATGAGTCGCGGGACATGCGAGTTTGATGTATCCCATTTGATATCTTCGTATCCGAGAATCAACAAATTCTACCCCGCATTTTTGGCAAAACCTTTCCTCCTCGTTTTCAGCTCCGCTCGCTCGAGAATTTCCACAAGCACAAATTCCGCTTTTTATGGGTCCAAAGATTCTTTCGCAAAACAATCCATCTTTTTCTGGTTTATCGGTTTTATAATGAAAAGTAGAGGGCCTTGTGACTTCGCCAACGACTTCCCCATTAGGTAGGTTTTTGTTAGCCCAAGCCTTTATTTGTTGAGGGGAAACGAGTCCAATTTGAAGTTGTTGATGTTTATATTGGTCAATCATAAATAAGAAAAGAATTTATATTTATTCCGATCAAACTTCCTCCCTATTAACCTGGAAGTTCTTCTCAGATACAAGGAAATGATTCAGTTCTAGAGCCAAAGATCGTAGTTCTCGAACGAGCACTCGAAAAGATTCTGGAGGATACTCGTGATTAGGTACTCTTTTCCCCCAGATCGTAGCATTAAGTATTTCTTGGCGAGCTATAAGATGATCAGATTTATAAGTAAGTATCTCTTGTAAAATATGAGCAACACCAAATCCTTCTAAAGCCCAAACTTCCATTTCTCCTACTCGTTGTCCCCCTTGCTTGGCTCTTCCTCTAACGGGTTGTTGTGTAACAAGTGAGTAGGGCCCAGTAGAACGTCCATGGATTTTCTCATCAACTTGATGAATTAATTTTAAGATATAGGACTTCCCTATTAGAACAGGTTGTTCGAAGGGGTCTCCTGTTCTTCCATCAAATATTCTGCTTTTTCCCGGGTACTCGGGTTCAAATACCCATGGATTTTTTGTTTGTTTACTGGCTTCATATAATTCTGAAAACACAAGTTTTCTTGAAGCCTCTTGCTCATATCTCTCATCAAAGGGTGCTATTCTATAATGTTTCTTTAGCAGATCCCCGGCTAATCCGAGCGAGCTTTCAAATATTTGTCCCACATTCATTCGTGAGGGTACTCCTAAGGGATTGAAGACCATATCAACAGGTGTTCCATCTTGCAAATAGGGCATATCTTGCCTGGGCAAAATTTTGGAAATGATCCCCTTATTCCCGTGTCTTCCGGCTACTTTATCCCCAACTTTGATTTCGCGTTTCTGTAAAATATATACACGAACCATTATGTCTAGGGGGTCCCTCTGGATCCATTTCACATCGATAACGCGCCCTCTTCCACCTATAGGTAGTTTGAGAGAAGTTTCTTTTGAAGTGGATACCTCAAGGCCAAATATGGCCCGTAATAACCCAGCTTCCGCGATATACGAGGATTCGCTCGCTATCTGAGGCGTTAATTTACCTACTAAAATATCGCCAGTTTCTACCCAGGATCCCAACCTAACAACTCCATTTCTGTCCAAATTGCGGAGTAAATGTTCTTCTAGATGTGGTATTTCTTTAGTAATTTTTTCAGCGGAGCCTTGGCTTGTCGTATCCGTCTGAATTTCATATTTTCGGATGTGAAAAGAAGTATAAATATCCTCATATACCAAACGTTCGCTAATTAGTACTGCGTCTTCAAAATTGTAACCTTCCCATGGCATATAAGCTACTAATACGTTTTTTCCTAAAGCAAGTTCCCCACCAACTGTAGCAGCTCCCTCCGCTAAAATTTGTCCTTTTTTAATGGATTTACCCCACAGAATCCGAGGTTTTTGGTGCATACAAGTATTTTTGTTAGAGCGCCGATGGGTAACTAAAGGAATACTTATAGTCTTCCCACTACTTGATAAAAGGATCTTGTGACTATCAGTAGAAATGATCTTTCCCTCGCGTTCGGCTATAACGGAAACCCTCGAATCTAGAGCTGTTTGGCGTTCCAATCCAGTTCCAACAATGCACTTCTCGGACCGAGAAAGCGGAACTGCTTGGCGCTGCATATTAGAACTCATTAAAGCCCGATTCGCATCATTATGCTCAATAAAAGGAATGAGAGAACCTCCAATAGAAAAATATTGGAAAGGAAAAATACTTCTAACATGAATCTGTTCCCATGCAATAGTCAGGAATTCTTGACGGTATCTAGCTGGAACAACCTGTTCTTCCTGAATACCCTGATTCAAGGACAAAGAATTTCCTGCTGCTATCATATAATATTCATCTCTATTTGGTGATAAATAAACCACCTGTCTCTCTTTTTTTTCTTTTGCTTTCTCAGATATTTCATAAAAGGGACTCTCTATGGACCCCCACCAGTGGTCAATTCTCGCATGAATAGCTAAGGATCCAGTAAGTCCAACATTGATTCCTTCGGACGTGTCAATTGGACAAATACGCCCATAGTGACTCGGATGAATATCTCGGCTCCGAAAACTTGCAGTTCTCCCCGTCAATCCTCCAGGACCCAAACAACTCACTTTTCGCCCATGAACAGTTTGTGTCAATGGATTGGTTTGATCAAAAACTTGAGATAAGGGGTATGTGCCAAAAAAGGTCTCATAAGTAGTTATTAATAAAATCGAAGTTGAAGTTGGAGTTACCAAAGTTTGTGGAGTCGGTTTCGATTGACGTATGAATACTCTACGGATAGTTTTTTGAACCGCATGTTGTAAACGACCAAGAGCCAGTCCGAATTGATCTTGTAACAGATCCGCAACCGAACGAATACGTTTATTTTTCAAGTGATTCATATCGTCATCGTCAAGTATACCCGTTCCAAATTTCATTCCAATCAAATGATCCGTAGCGGCCAATACATCTCGTGGTAACAAGAATGTATTGTTCTGAGGTATATCAAGATTCAGTCTCCGATTCATATTTCGTCGACCAATCCTTCCTAATTCACATTTTTGTTGAAAAAATTTCTTTTGTAATTCCTCACATAAGGACTCCGAAAATACCAGGTCCCCACCTACACAAGCAAATTGTTGATAAAACTCCAAAATAGCTTTTTCTTTTGACTCAATCCTCTTCTTCTCCTTAGCATTCGGGAAAGATAAGAAAATTTCAGGGTAGGAAACATTATCTAGAATTTCTTTTAGATTCGAACCCATAGCTGATGATAGAACTAGAATAGATATCTTTTGTTTTCTACTCACGCGAGCCCATATCCTTTCTTTTTTATCAATTGCTAATTCCGATCTTCCTCCCCAATCTGATATTATAGTCCCAGTGTAGATAGAAATTCCCTTATGGTCTAATTCCGAGCGGTAGTAAATACCAGGACTTAGCAATATTTGATTGATCACAATTCGGTATATTCCATTTATTATAAAGGTTCCTAAGGAATTCATTATAGGAATGTTTCCAATAGAAATGGTTTGCTTTTGCACATCGAAACCAAAAATTAATCTCGCAGATACATAGAATTCGGAAGAATAGGTGAGTGATTCATACACAGCATCCCTTTCTTTTATCGAGGGTTCTAGCAATTGATATCCTTTAGCAAATAATTGAAATGCAATTTCGTGATCTGGATCTTTAATTGTTGGAAACTTCTCAAGTTCTTCTGCCAAGCCTTGATTAATGAACCTACAAAATCCCTCGAATTGGATCTGACTAAATCCGGGTATTGTGGACATTCCCTCATTTCCATTCCGGAGCATCTTAATCTTAAGTTTCCTGTTTATCGAAGAAAAATTCCATTATCAGCTCACTCTTCATCAATCCCTATGGATCGATCTAGCAATTATGGAATCCATATTCTGTTTACTGAATCACATGAAATTCTAGGGAACTCCACATACATATTTCATATATGTATTTCATACATATGAATAGAGACAATTTCGACGAAAGTTCGAATTTGCCAGGGGTACAAATCGAATGAAAATGAATTGATAAAACATTCCTAGAAAAAAATTCTGCCACTTACACTTTATGATACTAATCAGATTGGATGGCAAAGATTTCTCATTTTATCTCCTTTCTATGAATGGGATAAAGCCATAATATAATAATTTATAAGCACTAGCAAATTTGACTTTAGTTCGATTTAGAATAGCACGCTTAGTTTAATTTCAAAAAAGAATAAGAATTTGAGGGTTCTTTTTTGTTTCGTAGTAGTAGAATTGCTAGAAAATATAGGATTTAATTGTAGAATCCTAAAATAAAGTAAGTCCTTTTTTAAGTACATGCCAATCTAGTTATCCACCTCTCCACATATCCCTGCTTTTATCGTAATTTCACTTGGGTGGGCCAAGATGGTCAGGTCATACTCTATATCAGACCAAATTTCTTTTTTTTATTCAAGATATTTAATGCAATGAAAAATTAAAGCACGATTCCCCATAGAGATATGTACATAAGGGAGATCCATGGATAATAATGCTGTTATGGATAATAATGCTGTTCGGACCTGTAGTTTACCTATACACGGATTAGGCATAAATCCATTCTATTTTATTATGCCATTAAAAGGAAGGGGGGAGAGAATACCGATTTAAGAGTCGTTCACTACTGCAATTCAAAAAAAAAAATAGAATTCTAGTTAATGGTTCCAATTTGTTCTGAATTTTGCAGCCTGTGACTGGAAATCCACTTTTTCTCTTTTTTCATCTCAATAGAAAGAAAAGGGAAGTTTTCTAGTGTTAGCAATGTTTGTTTTAAGATAGAATCCATCGAGGAGAATAATCGAAACTGGATTCAAAAAAAGCAGGAATAGATTTTTTGAAAAAGATTGGAAAAAAGTAAGTAGAATTAGATTCAAGATAAAAGAAAGGAGGTTTTAGTAAGAAAACCTGGATGAATACTTGCTCTTTTCTCTATTTTAGATCAGATTTTTTGGCGGCATGGCCAAGCGGTAAGGCAGGGGACTGCAAATCCTTTATCCCCAGTTCAAATCTGGGTGCCGCCTGATCAATAAAATACTTAGGCTTATAGTACTGATCGAACTCGACAAATTCGTACCCTGCATAAGTTGGGGCAAGAGAGTAACTAGGCCTGGCGATACTGGATTTTGAGAATCCATAGTTCTATCCTCAAACTAGGGTTTGTTTTGTCGGTAGTGGCCCAAACGGCTACCAATAAGGATGAGGTTGCGTTTCCTTATTCTTTTATTAATTTTAATTGATTCGATTCGAGAATTAAAAATTACAAGGCTAAGATGTCAGAAATCTTGATATCCAAAGGGCCCCTAAGGGGCATTCTTTTTTTTTTCAATCTAAGATTGAAGAAGGGACTCCACGAAGGAATATCAAGACTTCCTAATTATCATACATTTTATTTATCATACATCTTATGCTACCTACATACACTAAAGTAAGGGCTACTGATTCTGTCGAGAATCAGATTGAATAGGCTGATCAAAAATCAATTTCGGAGTTGTGGATAAAGTCTCCTCATTCTTTCATAGAATGATAGAAGGGCTGTAGGGTTTAGGTTAAAAATAAACATAGGCAAGGTAGGTATCCAATAAATATTTATCTATCCTAATTTTATGGTATATTCTGACGTCCTTTGCTTATAAAAAAAGGGTAACAAAAGGAAGAAAAAATCTTCCTATTCCCGCGTCTTCTATTCAGGACATCATCCCCGTACTCTTTTTTAAGGAAAAGGGCTATGTATCGTATTTATACTTAATGCTCTCCAATTCTACCAGAAATCCTATAAGAATTTGTTAGGAGTAAATTCCTTGAACTGATTCATCCATAGCGTTAGGGCAGAATCCCTTTTTGACTCTGTACCCTTGATTCCACTATGATTATTGATCAATAGTAGAATAATTCCTTCATAGAAATAGGAGACATAATTTACATGGATATAGTAAGTCTCGCTTGGGCTGCTTTAATGGTAGTCTTTACATTTTCTCTTTCACTAGTAGTATGGGGGAGGAGTGGACTCTAGGGATACTACTAATTGATTGAGTAGTCGAATTGTTGTATCAACTTTTTTCTTTAATTGATCGTTTTGCATTAATCATTTTGCCAAACTTTATTCTTTCTCTCTTTCTTTAGTTTTGTTTCACTCCTGTACCTGTAAGAAACTCTTGTAAGAAAGAGTCGTTCTATTCTACTATATAGAAATAGAAAGAGCGATTACAGCAATTCCAAATTTCTACTAGAAGTGACGAATGGTTAAAAAAGTTCTATACATAAGAAAATTAGACTTTCTTCCACGGAGCTATTCACAACATATCGCACACTTTCCATTTGTTTTATATTCTTTTCTTATTCTTAGAATAATTTTTATGCTCTTTTGAAGCATCTCGCCGCATGTTTAAGCATGAAAGATTCGCTGGTTTTTTCCTTTTACTTTTTTTCTTTTACTTTTTACTATAGTCTATTCTCATATTATTTTTCTCTCCCTCCATGGATTCTTTCGTGAAGAATTCTCTTCGATTTTTTTATTTTGACTTGATTGAAATTAAGTGGATGCAGTGAAAAAAGAAATTGAATTAGACTACTATTTCAATCTACTAATCTATTCTATGTAGATTCAAGATAATATAATAGAAAGACTCTAAAGTGTCGTAGAAAAAACTATATGTAGTTCTTTCTACCACACTTTATGATTCCAACCAGATCCTTTCATTTAAGACTTGGATTTTTATTTTATTTAATCCCTTTTTCATTTCTTCAATGATTAATTGGAATTCCAATTAATCATTTTGGCTGACTGTTTTTACATAAATAATAAGTAAAAAGGCAGTAGGAACTAGAATAAACAGTGCAGTAGCAATAAATGCGAGAATATTGACTTCCATAACCTCTTTATTTTTTTCACAATAACTCGGGATGTAATCCCATGGAGAGGAAAAAGGGGTATCCTGTAAATTCAAGGGGAGGACTTGCATTCTGATAATACTGAATCAATTCAATATTATGAATATCGGATCTATCAAATCAATTCATGGTTGAGAGTGGAATAGTATAACATAGTAAGATCCACTTTTTCTTTTCTATATCTATAACCCACGATCTTTCTTATCTTATCCAATTTCCCTTCCTTTTTCTTATAGTTATACATACAATTATGTATGTATGTATTATATGACCGACTTTCTATGGGTCACATAGACATCCAAATAAGCAGTAGAAGTAGAAGTGAGATGGAGAAAAGAGGGCTTAAATAAAAAAAAAATCGAATATTTTAATTAATTTAGGAAAAAGGGCGTTTGCTTTGCTTAGTTTTTCTTTTATTTTATTAGGTTACTATCAATATCCACTTTTGGGGTCTAAAGATGAGAACAGATCCATAAAAAAGGAGTCCGCAAATGGAATGAAAATGAGATAGATTCTTTCCAATTAGTCATTGAACATACACAAACAAAGTTGGAACTACAAAATGGAGGGGGCCTGTTTAATCCAAAAAGTAAAGTACTAATTATATTAAATTAAATTCACTGTCTATGTCTAAGAAAAAACGAATACGATTTATGTATGGATTTCGGTAAAATACCGGTACTCTATTCCATAAGAGTCGAATAGGAAGTTAAGATGAGGATGGTATCATCATAAGGATAGAGTAATATCCTAAATTATACTAATCCAAGTATGATATGTATGTCTTTCCTTATCAACCGGGAGTAGTGAAAAAAAAATTCCTATAGGCCTCCCCTCCCTCTTTAATGAGAAATGCGAAATAAAAAAAGTGAAATAAGGGTGCCCCATAGGTATTTGATCTTCTCTCCTGCCCCCCCTTTTTCATGGAAAAAGGAAAGATGAATTTCTCCATTCATTGAACCCTAGTTCGGGACTGACGGGGCTCGAACCCGCAACTTCCGCCTTGACAGGGCGGTGCTCTGACCAATTGAACTACAATCCCCGCGGGGTGTATGGCATACCTATTCTTAAATAGAACCATAAGAAGATTCGATTCGCCTGTCGTACTCTAAGAAATAGACGAATCATATACTACATACCCACATATAATATGTGGGTATAGTGAGAGTGACATAACTAGTATGTCGCGATTTTTTATCGCTAAAAATGGATGATAATCCACCTTTCATTTCAATAAGAAAAACTCTTTTGTTTGTAAAAAAGGAATGAGAGAGATATGGATTAGAAAGAAATTTCCCCCTTTCGCTTTATCCTTTATTTCTATGGATCAGACATTTTATTTTATGGAAGAAAAACAAATGGATTTAGTTCATATTCACGAAGCCCTAGATTTTTGGGCCGAGCTGGATTTGAACCAGCGTAGACATATCGTCAACGAATTTACAGTCCGTCCCCATTAACCGCTCGGGCATCGACCCAGGAAGAATTTATTCTAGGGTTTTTTAGAATCTATGATTAACCTCCTTTCATAATACTCCCTACCCCCAGGGGAAGTCGAATCCCCGCTGCCTCCTTGAAAGAGAGATGTCCTGAACCACTAGACGATAGGGGCATCACTTCACTAGACGATAGGGCCATATACAACCGCTCATCATTATACTATAATGATATTATGAGCAGTTTTTTGGAATTGTCAATATACTCGAAGAGTATAACTAGATCCAAAGCAAAGAGTCTTTCCTACTTTTCCGTTATGCTTTCATAGGATTTTTTTTAGTTGATGGTTAGGTTAATTCACGGATCATTCCCTACTTTTTAGGGAAATTCATTTAAAGGGTATAGAATAAGAATAGATTAATAAAAGGGATTCTAGATTAGTTCAGTACAGGTAGTGATTTGATTGATCTAACAGGAAAAAGAGTCCAATTTGATTTCTTTTTTGTAATTTCCACCCCGTGCTTCGTTTAGCGTTCAGACCAAAAATGCATGCATCCCACACTAAGTCATAAAATTCAAGAAAAAATAGAGAAATTTTCAAAAACAAATAAAAAAAAGTGAATAAATAATAAATTTAGTAGAAAAGTACTTTATCGGATTCGAACCGATGACTTACGTCTTACCATGGCATTACTCTACCACCAAATAAAAAGCCCTTTATCGGATTTGAACCGATGACTTATGCCTTACCATGGCATTACTCTACCACTGAGTTAAAAGGGCTTTTTATTCAATTCAAAAATTAGCCACTTTGATTTCTCATTATGAGTCTACTGCATAATGTACATAATATATGTATATATAGAGATATATGTAGAGATTATATATGTATATATCGAGATATAGAAGTTTATTCATGGCGAGGTTCAAAATCTTGAGAGTTCAAAATCTTGAGAAAATCAAGAAAAATAAGAATTTCATATTCTCTCTTATCACTTGCACAAAGTAGAGGTTTTTTTCTTTTTTTTTTATATAAAAATACATATAGAAGTTACTAAAAAAATACATATAATAAAATACGTGAAGAGAGAGTTGACACAATAAAAAATTATTCTAAGTATCCGATATACTTGAAGAGGGTAAGTTCATAGGTATGTAAACACGATCTCGGACGACTCACCAAACCAAAGCCCAGAAGTTCTATTTTTTAGAAGAGGAGAACAAATATGTATCAATTGTTGAATCGGATACAACAATGGGTAAAAAAAAAAGGCCAAAGGGGCAATAAGAGCTGCTGTTAAAAAAACGGTAGACTTTGTTTTTTTTTATCTTTAGGCTATTGACTTTTCACGTGCTCAGAACGTTCTGCAGAATTAGGGACTTTTTTCTTCTATTGGCTGATCTTATGATGAGAACTTTCTCCATTTATGTTTTATTTCCTCTAATTCTAATTGGGTAGGGTATAAAGGAATTCGCGCTCTTCATATACCCATATGGTTGGGTATTAATTTTCAGTGATATACTTCTTGTCTGTTTTGGTGAGAAATTGAAACTATTTTTAACAGGCATCTCTTAGAAAAACCTTCGAGTTCAAAACTTTTCAATTTTTCTTAAAAAGTTTTGGACGGATTTGTTGAAGCGATTTTTATTTTTAACAGGTACCCCTTCCAAGGAAGGGGGGTACTTGAATATTCTCCAAGGATTCTGGTTGGTGCATTTTGAACAAACTATGTTGGAGTTTTAGCAACAATTTGCTTGTAAAAAGTGGGCAGTCGAATTTATACTGCAGAGTATAAAAATTATTCTACTGCCTGCCCAACAAAAAATAATAAACCATACCCTACATACCTAACTCCTCCTGGCTATGGGTTTTCTGTTTCCGAAGATTAGGAAAAAAGGAGGATTCTGGAACCCTAAAGGTTCGATGGTATATGGATATGGAAAATATAAGATTCCCGATCCTAGCGGGAAAAGGAAGGGAACAGATACCCAATATGATTCTTGGGAGGAACATTTGGTAATGGTCTTGGTCCTCTATGCTCTTTTTTATGTGTTCTTAGTTCTATTCATCTTCTTTGATTCTTTTAAACAAGAATCTAATAAACTAGAATTGAGTGGAAAAGAGGAGAAGAAATTGGTAAATGGGGAGGATCGACTAACCAGAGACATTTAGGATCTTCTTTACATCAGGTAAATCCGTCGGGTCCTGTCCGCTTCTCCGTTTAAGTTACGACTCTTTGTTTCTTGCTTCTCTCAAGCCATAGGGAAAGTCTATGATGAATTTTTAAAATGCATCTCACTCTTTCTCTACGGCTCGGACTTCATGATAAGTGGGGGAAGAAAGAAAACATCTTCCCCAATTTCTTTGTTCAGAATTGAACAAAAAAGAAAAGGAAGAAAGGGATTTATGGGGGCAGTGCTGCTCCCTATATCTCCTAGTGTATATTGTAGGAATAATCAAACTATTCCTTAGAGCAGTCTGGCACACTTACGTCCTCGCAAAACAAATAATGATCATTGTAGTCGTAACCGTAGAATACGACCCTAATCGAAATGCATACATTTGTCTCATACACTATGGGGATGGTGAGAAGAGATATATTTTACATCCCAGAGGGGCTATCTAAACCCTAAAGCTAAAGTAAAGGCCCGCGATCGAAGTACCAACAGCTCACTGTCATGAACCTTCTCCATTTGATTCAATAAGGGGGAATTAGCCTCCTTCTCGAATGGCTACCCTTGACAAAGGGTAGCGTTGGTATCATAATCTACATGTAGCGGGTATAGTTTAGTGGTAAAAGTGTGATTCGTTCTATTAATAACTGAATTTGAAATGATATACTTAAGGCGTCCTTAAGTTTTTTATATTCCGATGAAAACTTTAGTTCTTATAAAGGATTTAATCCTTTTCCTCTCAATAGCATATTGAGGAAGAATATACATTCTCGCGATTTGTACCCAAAAACTAATTGAAATTGCATCCAAAATACAAATTGGATTATGAGTACAGAGTCGCGAAGCATAATTTTACATTTTTTTAAGTATTCCAATTTTAAAAATATGAGTAAAGGATCTATGGATGAAGATACAAAAAAGTTTATTTCCAATCGTAACTAAATCTTCTTTTGTTAAAAAAGGAAATGGAAGCCAAATAGCTAAAAAACGGTAGTTTTGGTTTACTAGAACCATCAGCATATTGTTTCAGCTCGGTGGAAACCTAATTCTTTTCCTCAGGATCTCTTGAATGAAATTAGGGAACGAAGTAAGTAGATTAGATAGATTTAGTAGAATTTCTATCTCCTACTCTATAGGGATCATCTAGAAAGCGGAGAGCTTTGGTTCCATTCAGATAGAAAAGCTGACATAGATGTTAAGTGGTGAGAATATCCATAAAGGAGCCGAATGAAATCAAAATTTCATGTTCGGTTTTGAATTAGAGACGTTAAAACTAATCAACCAACGTCGACTATAACCCCTAGCCTTCCAAGCTAACGATGCGGGTTCGATTCCCGCTACCCGCTCCATTCTGTATAAAAGGACTATTCTATTTGTCTAGACATGGTAGAGTCCTGTATTCAACCTTTTTCGTCCACCAGTTTCCGTCCCTCCAGAGCGGAGTAGAGCAGTTTGGTAGCTCACGAGGCTCATAACCTTGAGGTCACGGGTTCGATTCCCGTCTCCGCACTTAGCAGTCTGTATAAAAGGACTATTCTATTTGTATAGATATGGTAGAGGGCTGGGCGGTATCCAACCCTTTTTATTCATTAGTTCCCGGCCCTAAAGGGCCAAATGGAGCAGTTTGCGAAGTCACTTGCCCCTACAAGAAGAACTCTCAAGGCTCCTTCCTACCCTGCAGAAAAGAAAAAAGAAATGAAAGAAAGGCACAGTCTACCTCCCTTCCCTTTAAAAGCAGTTTGCCAGTTGTTTGTCTCGGTTAATCCCCAATTTAGGGAGCCCTGTTGGCGAGTTCGATTCCCGCCTCCGGAGCCCCTTTTTTTTGAGTGGGGTGCAAAAGAAGGGTAAGATAGTAAGGGATACGGTACTAGACTAACACCTACTTAATTTAATATAAGTAGTTAAGTAGTCAACTAGACTAAATTTTTTATCATAGTACCTTACTAAATTAAGCTGGCGAGCGGCGGGAATCGAACCCGTATCTTCTCCTTGGCAAGGAGATGTTTTACCATTGAACTACGCTCGCTACGGGATATATTTTATAGGGTATATTATATCCGCCTGGGTCGACCGTCTATGTCTGGGTCGACCGTTTCATTTTCTATTATATTAGAGTTTTCTTTTTTTTAATTGTCTGTCAATCAATATTCTAATGGCAATGGAATTTCATAATAATGAAAGAGAAGAGGTAGCAATTCGGAACGCAAATTGCATTTTAATGCGTCTCACAATTCCCATTTTTTCGAAGAAATGGCCTTTTTATTTATTTTGTATCGGGCTACTAAATACTAAACAAATTTAAGAAATGAGAGAATTCAGAATAGCTACCAGAAAGACTAGTCCAATCCATAATGATGTACCGGAAAATACAACGTTTTTATTATTTGACCAACCATCAGGAGAAGCAAATACAAGGGGTACACTAATTACTAACACTGAGGAAGTCGCAATTAATGC